TTCCACCCGCCCCACGAATTGGTTATTCCTAAACGAGTCATGAAAGGTATAACGAACATACCTTGTCTCCACATTGGATCAAGAACAGGGTCGGAGGGATCAAAAACAGCTAATTCATATAGAGCCATCGAACCGGCCCAACCAGCAACCAGAGCAGTATGCATTATATGAACAGAAAGCAAACGACCGGGATCATTCAATACAACAGTATGAACACGATACCAAGGCAAACCCATGGAAATACCCCTTTATCAACGAAAAATAGACACTATGTAACTTTATTGCATTGGAAAAAACTATGTTACGGACCCCCCTTTTTTAGGTAATTATTTCGAAGAAAGGATTAATATTTGTTCTATTCTGTTAGTAATAATAGTAATAATGGAACAATTCCATTCATAAGAAAAAAGGGAAGCGGATCTATTCTATATCCGATAAGTACCAATACGCAATGGGGGTGAATCCTATTTTATATGAACCAAGATAGTTATTGTTGTTCATCATTCAGAAGCCCGTTCGTAAAAAATTTCCTTTATTTTTATTCATTCTCTCTTACTTTACTTTTATTTTCTATTTTAGCTTATTCAACTTATGTATTAAATATGACTAATTTAAATATGATTAATCAAAGTAGCAAAAAAAAGTAATAGTATTAAAAAACGAAACCCCAGTCTTACGTTTCCACATCAAAGTGAAATAGAGAACTTCATTCTCTTTTTTTTTCATGCCTATTGGCGTTCCAAAAGTACCTTTTCGAAGTCCTGGAGAAGGAGATACATCTTGGGTTGACATATAGTGCGACTTGTCAGATATATTGGGCTATGTGGGATTTCCCCATTTTCTCCCTCGATCGAGATATCCTCTGTTTCGCCCAAAAAGATTGATTGAATTATCAAAAATTTGTAACGCGAAGCGCAAAAAATAAAGTAGAATTAAATGCAGGGAGTATTTAGATTGATATTAGATTATCAAAATTTTTTTATGGTTTACGTGATCGGACTAATAAAATGAAGTATCCAGGCTCCGTTTAGCAAAAACCCAATTGATAATTAATATATAATATTTTTATAATTACTACTTATATGATATGCAAAATTATGATAAAAAATTCTATTAATATTAAAAAATAAAAAAAATTGAATTGAAACAGGGTGATCTAAAACAGACTGTTGCTCAAATCAAATAATATAATTAAAAATTTGTTGACTAGTTGACAGAAGACATGCGAAAGAAATGAATTGAAAAAAAAAGAAGGAGTAGTAAAAAAAGACGCGGTATTTGGTTCATTTGTCCTATATGTGCAAATCAAAATCGGGCAAATTTTTCCTTTTACTCGGGGTAGAGCATAAACCTAAAAAATGGAATAAAAAAGGAAGAAGCCCGTTCAGGAACAAGAAAAAACCATCGCCATTTCAACTGAATCTCGATGAAAAAAAAATATCAATGAATCACGTTAGTCTGACAGGCTTAATCAATCGTTTTATTATAGGATTCTAATATCTAATAAAAGGGGCCAAAACGGATTTTTTCTTTGACTTTTTGGAGCAAGTCCTTACGTTATAAGTTAGAAAGAAAAACCTTCTATGAAAAAAAGGGGGGTTGGAATCGACACATTGATTTTTTCACAATTTTTGTTGAACCGTATGCATCAAAAGGTGCCTGTACGGCTCCTAAGGAATAAAAATTTATCCTAATCAACCGACTTTATCGAGAAAGATTATTTTTTTTAGGCCAAGAGGTTGATACCGAAATCTCGAATCAACTTATTAGTCTTATGATATATCTCAGTATAGAAAAGGATACCAAAGATCTTTATTTGTTTATAAACTCTCCTGGTGGATGGGTAATATCGGGAATGGCTATTTATGATACTATGCAATTTGTGCGACCCGATGTACAGACAATATGCATGGGATTGGCCGCTTCAATAGCATCCTTTATCCTAGTCGGAGGAGCAATTACCAAACGTATAGCATTCCCTCACGCTTGGCGCCAATGAGTTTTTTTTTTTTCGAGAAAAAAATACTATGCCTTCGCCATCAAAATATGAATTAGTTAAGTAATAATAGCATGGCACTTCGAATTCGATATGAAATTTTTTAGATTAAAAAAAATTTAGATTATATATTGAAAGAGTAGTATGAGATAAGGAAGGGGTATTTCAAATGATATCTTACCTATTCGGGCACATCTCAGCGTCACAAACTTTGTTTTCACACCGGAAGCTTATTTACAAAATTGATATAAAAAAAAAAAAAAGACACTTTGGGATTGCTGAATCATAGACGAATCAAAAAAAAATGATATATAAAGCAACGGAACCATCATAGTATTTTTTTAACTCCTACAAAAAAGAAGGATGGTAATTGGATGATTTCTGGATCTGCGTATAATACAACCTATATATTTTTTTCTTTCGTCAAAAGGAAAGGTAAAAAAAGTCAATTCCATTGTGGAGCCGTATGCAATGCACAAAAAAAGCCTGTACGGTTATTCAATTTTCTCTGTTTTTTTGGTTATCTCGCCTCATTCTGCGAAATATAAGAACATTTTCTATTATATCATCAGGGTAATGATCCATCAACCCGCTAGTTCGTTTTATGAGGCACAAACGGGAGAATTTATCTTGGAAGCGGAAGAACTACTAAAACTTCGCGAAACCATCACAAGGGTTTATGTACAAAGAACGGGCAAACCTATATGGGTTGTATCCGAAGACATGGAAAGGGATGTTTTTATGTCAGCAACAGAAGCCCAAGCTCATGGAATTGTTGATCTTGTAGCGGTCCAATAAAAAATAGGAGCGATTTCATGCAAATCTACAATTTCTAATTTTATATCTTTTTCTAATTTTATATCTTTTTAGATTAAAGGTTTAGTTTCATATTCTCTTCAATATGAAAAAAAATATATATTAAAGAGAATCTTGAAGAGAAGTAATTCAGAATTAGCCGGTTAGAACTAATCTAAACCAGCCCATTATTTATATGATTCCGTATGCCAACCATTAAACAACTTATTAGAAATACAAGACAGCCAATCCGAAATGTCACGAAATCCCCAGCGCTTCGGGGATGCCCTCAGCGACGAGGAACATGTACTCGGGTGTATGTGCGACTCGTTTAGATCATAGACTGAGACACAAAAAGGAAATTCTTTTTGAAATATCAAGGATTCAGTACCTGTGAATAAAATAGAATGGAGGAACTCCATTCATTATTTCAAAAAGATAGATTGTTCATATCTTCTATTGTGTCTGAAACTTATGGTTTACATTGGTGCAAATCCAATCAACTCCATTTTTTAGAAAACCCCCAATGATAACAAATGGTTATCCATTAAGCGGGGGAAATTCCATTTTTTATTAAAAAGATTCCATTCTTGAAAGAAAAGAACGGACTAACAGGGTAAACGACCAAATCTATTTTACAAATGAAATACCGTTACTGTATAAAGTGGATCTTATTGTGAAAGACCTAATTACTGGAATATTGATGGGGTAGAGCCAAAGAATGTGAATTGTACAAGTTACCAATAGTATTGATTTATTAAAAGAAGGAGCTCCGGTGTATAGAGAGGACCTCACCGTTTTAGAAGTAACCATAGAAACGATGGAACCCACTATTTATCCATTTCTATTTACTACTTTTTGTAGTTATTCTATTTTTTTATATCAAGTATCAAGGCAATTTATCCTTTCAAAGCAAAGGAAAATACCTAGCAAAAAATAGTGGTGGGGAAGGTTAGAGTAGCAAAAGCCATTGGAATTTTTTTTTATACATTGGAATAATTCGTTTGGTTATTAATAGACTAGTAAAGGGGAAAAGAATAACTAAAAAAAGAATTAGTTATTCATCAAAGTTTGATTTATTCAATGACTAGAATTAAACGCGGATATATAGCTCGTAGGCGTAGAACAAAACTTCGTTTATTTGCATCAAGCTTTCGAGGGGCTCATTCACGACTTACACGAACTATGACTCAACAGAGAATAAGAGCTTTAGTTTCGGCTCATCGGGATAGGGGTAAAAGAAAAAGAGATTTTCGCCGTTTATGGATCACTCGAATAAATGCCGTAATTCACGAAACGGGGGTATTCCATAGTTATAACCGATTCATACACAATCTGTACAAAAAGCAATTACTTCTTAATCGGAAAATACTTGCACAAATAGCTCTATTAAATAGGAGTTGTCTTTATACGATTTCCAATGAGATAAAAGAATAAGGGGATTGTAAAAAATCCACTAAAATATTTTAAATAGAGTTCTAAGGAGAATGAGCTCGGGGAAGGTAGAGTAGAAATTAGTATTATAAAAAAGTCGTCAAAACAAAACGAGAGTATATAGTCGCTAAAAAAAGAGTTATTCTTTTTCTTTTCGACGATTCTTTTCTTTTTTTTTTATGACAGACACAACAATCAAATTTTGATTCTTGATTGGATTTTGCGAACAAAATTTTAATCTCTTTTTTAATTTCTTCAGATTGGAATTGTTATTCAATTGAAGAATAAGTCTATTTTTTTCTGGTTCTAAGGCTAGTAGTTCTAGGGGTCGACTCACTTCTTTCAAATTGTTTCTGATTATTAAGAAAAGGTAACAAAGATAAAATACGAGCTTGTTTTATAGCAATAGTGATTAATCGTTGTTGTTTTAAAGTCACTCTATTCACCCGTCTAGATAATATTTTTCCTTGTTCACTAATAAATCGACTAATTAAACTCATGTTTCTATAATCAATTCGATCCCCCGATTGGATCGGGGGCAAACGCCTACGAAAAGATCGCTTGGATTTAGTAAAAAGTCGCTTAGATTTATTCATAATTTTTTTATTCCTTATCTCTAAAATCCTAATCTCTAAAATACTATTTTGATCGGATCAAAATAAAAACGATTTATATTTCTATATAGGATAGAGTTTCTATATAGAATTAAGAATCTAGGATTAGATTTCTTTCTATTGATTTATTTGTTTATATTTATATATATGTAATAATATATAGATACTAGCATTATTCCTGTTCTTAAAAAAAAAGTTGACATACAAGCACTCAATTTGATCTATTTCTTGATTTCCCCGTGAATTGTATGTTTATAACAATAGGGACAGAATTTTCTCAATTCCAATCGACTAGGAGTGTTATGCCGATTCTTTTGAGTAATATATCTGGAAATTCCCGCTGATTCTTTCTTAATATCATTTCGAACACAACTGGTACATTCCAAAATAATTGTTACTCGAACATCTTTACCCTTGGCCATGAAACCTCCTTTGGATTTATGATTCGCCCCAATCTTCTATTTTATTTTTAGGATCTAGAAAGAACAAGAACAAAAAAAAAAGAAGCTGTTAACTAAAAAAAATTCTTAAATATTTCGTTGCAATGAATATTAATTAGTAATTAAATAAAAATAAAATAATAAGCAATACAATTATTTTGTGAAAACTCTATTTAAAATCTTTGGACAGTATTTTTTTTAAGTATCTCATCGGATACTCTTTCCCTAGCAAAACTTTTTTTTTCGTTCTATTACTAATATAATTGGATCCTGAACCCTCATTTTTATGACCTTATGGCCCCCCCCACCTTTTTTTTATAATTCATTCTAAAAAAATAATTAGAAAAAGGTGGGGGGGGGATTAGTCCCCGATCGTTGATTGTATCTCTAAAATTTTTCACCCCTTTCTGATGTTAATAACTAGAATGAAAAAAAGGGAAATGTTAATGCATCTGGAAATAAACGATTAATCTCTATTAATAAACCTGCTAACGAACCGAACCATAGAGTACTTAGTACTGGTGCTACGGAAAGATATGTTTTTAGATCTCGCATTAGAAATCCTCCTTCTTTCTTCTTTATTTATTGTATTACATTATATCATTATATATAGTAATATATATAACTACAGATGTACATGTAGTTAAGAAGTTCTTGTATTTGTATACGTAACTTCCGCCCCCCCCCCCACTTTGAAAATTAGAATTGAAATATTGTCTACTAGAACGATCTTATAGATTCCATTTTAAAATGAAAGCGCCTATTTATGTAAGTAAAATTTAAATTTATAGAATTCTCGTAAAAAAAAAGTAATTTTTTTAATTATATGTTTGTTATCTGATATGAGAAAAAAAAAGAAGAAATGAATTTGATATACCAATAAAAAAGAAGAAGGATGTGGAAAACAAGACAGGAATTCTCTACAATGACACTGTAAAGCAATTGAAAGGGATGTAGCGCAGCTTGGTAGCGCGTTTGTTTTGGGTACAAAATGTCACGGGTTCAAATCCTGTCATCCCTACCTATTACTGCTCAGAAGAGCAGTAACGAGGGATCTTTTTTAGATCCATCTTTTTTTAATAAAATTGTATATACATATAATTCTGAAATTTATGATATACTATGATATAGTATATACGTACAAAATCGATTCGGGTTAAAGAATGTCCTCTTTATAGCCTTTTCGTTTTTTATAAAAAACAAGAAAAACGCTCTTAGTTCAGTTCGGTAGAACGTGGGTCTCCAAAACCCAATGTCGTAGGTTCAAATCCTACAGAGCGTGATTTCCCTCTTGTTTATTAGATTGTGTGAAAATTCCACGGGTCGCAAATCATTGAGTAGCAATCTGAATTAGACCTCCCGCATATGAAAGCAAGAAGGAGGTCAGTAAAAAAAAAGAGATGTTAATTAATCAAAAGTCCAATTGATCACCACGTCTGTATTGTAAATAAGCAGTTACGAATAATCCAGCCAAAGTAATAGGAATTAGACCTAAGACGATTCCAAATAAAAAAACTTCAATCATTTCAATTTTCTTTTGTTTTCATTTTTGAAAGGGATAAAAGAGAGGTACTATCTATTCCTAGCTCTTAATCTGTATTGCCGATGAATCTCAATGACCAAAATTGGGTAATTAACACGGTAAGTAACTATCGAACATATTAAATACCACCGAAATCCTTTTTTCTAAAAAAATCTTCATTCAATTAATTTCAAATAAGTCGGATTTTGCTTAGACCAATAAATAGAACTGAGGTTATAGTTAAAGCTGCTAGTAGAAAACCGAAATAACTAGTTATAGTAGGCATGAAGGGACTCAATAAAATATGTTTTTTTATACATATGTTTCTAAAGTACTTCCCTAAGCTTCAATAAAAAAAAATTTTTAAGAAATAGAGAAAGATAAAAAGAACTCAATTCATCGTCTTTGGCATCTCAGGATTCAGAATTTATGTAACTGATTAATTTAAAAACTCTTTAATAAATTAATAATAAAAAAAATAATACATAAAAAAAACTCTATTATCTAAATTAAGTCAAAACATATAACTTTTTTTGAATTAATATGTAAAAATTTGAAAATAAGTTGTTTTATTCTTTTTTTTTTTTTTAGCGACCCTAGAATACGCCCCTTTCTACTTTTTTATTAAAATGGAATTTACTTAAATTTGAACTCATTAGATTAAATAGTAGAGCAGTTTTCCTCATTTAATCTATCGAA